TTAGTAATTCCTGAACTACTTCTTCTGTATCGGGGATCGTCGAAATAAGCAAGAATACTATTTCTACGTAAAATCCCATTTATGGGTATTTCAATCAAGATACCAGAACGGGGCATTAGTTCTTTCTCCCGTTCTTGATCATATTGGAATGGGATGATGAATCTATTTCTTCGCCTTTTCGCCAATAAATCAGAATTCTCGTGGAGAATGGCAGGATATAGGAAATTCCAATGACCATTAGATATGATTCGATCAGGTCCTGAATAATCAAGAATCCCCTGCCCTTTTTTACTGGAAGGATCCGAACTAAACAATTTGTGTCTCACTCGATCATTAGTCACTGAGAGGTCAGAAATAGATCTCCGTTCGACAGAAAGAGAATGAACATTCATTTGATCTTGATCCTTGTGGAGCGAAAAAGTGACTATACTGGATCTGCACGGACCTCCTGATAATATCCATAAATGACTTGTTTTTGGTAAGAGATGAACATTACCATATCTATATTCAGGCGCATGGTACACATCGGTACTCCAGTGCATTTCTCCCTCTGAGTCAGAATAAATATGTTTTCGAACCCTCTCTTTAAAATTGAAAGTGGATGTTCCAGCGCGAATCTCAGCAATCACTTGTTCTGATTCTACATATTGATCGTTTTGAACTAAAAGAAAACTTTTTTGTGGAATATTCACATTATGTAGAATATCCTGACTCTCAATAGTTACATACAGGTCTATATAACATAGAAAAGCAGGATGTCCATGACGTGTACGTGTGGGATGAACCAAACCCTCATTGAATTTTATTTTTCCATTAGAAGGAGCTCGTACATGTTCTGCAGTACCACCTGTAAATACTCCACCGGTATGAAAAGTTCTTAATGTTAGTTGAGTCCCTGGTTCCCCAATTGATTGACCTGCAATAATACCTACTGCTTCTCCCAATTCGACCAGGTCGCCATGAGTGGGACTCCGACCATAACATAATCTACAGATCCAAGATGTACTCCTGCAAATAAAGGGGGTTCGAATATATATTGATTGTGCTCGAAAGGTTATGAATCGATTGACAAGTCCAATACCAATATCTTGATTTCGAGTGGCAATGCATCGTAGACCCATATATATATCGTCTGCTAATACACGACCAATTAGTGTTTGGATCAAAATTTTTTCCTTCATCCCATTTCGAGGACTCACGGAAATACCTCGGATAGTGCCACAATCTGTTCTACGCACAACAATGTGTTGAACTACTTCAACAAGTCTACGCGTGAGGTATCCAGCATCTGATGTTCGTACAGCAGTATCCACAACTCCTTTGCGGGCTCCGTAGCAGGAAATTATATATTCCGTTAAAGAGAGTCCTTCGCGTAAATTGCTTTGAATGGGTAAATCAATCATTTGTCCTTGGGGGTCCGACATTAATCCTCTCATACCTACTAATTGGTGTACCTGAGATGCATTTCCTCTAGCTCCCGAAAAGGACATTATATGGACTGGATTAGAAGGATCAGTCATCCTAAAATTAGGATGCATTTCTTGTCTCAAATATTCACTTGTAGCATACCATATCTCAATGGATTGACGCAATTTTTCTACCGCGTGTACATTCCCATAATGATGGTGCTTTTCTAAAATCAAACTTTGTTGTTCAGCGTCTTGGACTAGCCATCCCTTAGAAGGTATTGTTAAAAGATCATCAATTCCTAATGAAATGGATGTAGCAGTGGCTTGCTGGAAACCCAGAGTCTTTACTTGATCCAGGATGTGCGATGTATATGCCATTCCGAAGTGATCTATTAATCTGCTAATAAGTCGTTTCATGGCAGTTGCATCTATCACTTTATTGTGAAAAACCAGATCGGCCCGTTCTGCCATAAGTACCTCCATATTCCGCTGAGTAGGATTCGACAATGGGTTTGAGTCAGTGATTTGAAGACTTCCTTTCCTCGATCTTGATTCACGTAGAAATTCAGGAATTATGATACCGGTTGAGCCGTAGAGAACCGAATTCCCACGGTATCACATAATTACTTAGCTTAGGTATCGTATGAGTAGGCCCGACAAAACCCTTGTATGGCTTCTTCTATTTCTCGATAAAAAGAAATATGACCGACAGTTGTTCGAATGTATATACAAAGGATTTCTTTTTTTACACTTCTTACTATTAGATAGTGCCCATAAATCTCATGATAGGTACCCAAAGATTCATATTGAACTTCGATGGGAACTTCTCTTGAGGCAATGACACGTTGATCGAGTCGCCACCGGAGCCACAAAGGACTATCTAAATTGATTCGTTTCTGCCGATAAGCTCCAAGTGCATCATAGGAACTACAAAAATAGGGTTCTTTCTCTTTCGTATACTTATTATCGTCAACCGTTTCATTTTGATAGTTTCTTCGATTACATGGATTATACCTATTTGAACAAATACCTCGACGATTCCCGATCGTTAATATATAGAGTCCAATAAGCATATCTTGAGTTGGTACGGA